AGGAGAGTAGTAAAAAAGGGGCTAATCAGTTAGTTCTTTCATCACCCCAAACATAGCAATATTAGCACTAATTGTACGTAAATGTAATTCATTATTCAAACAACTATTCAGAGTTCCTAGAGCTCCTTGTAAAGCTTGTTGGAAAACCCGTTGCCGGACTTGATTAATCACTCTTTCTTCTTCAAAAAGAATGGTTTCGTTTTTGGAACTTTCTAATTTTTCCAAAAATCTATAAGTTGAATTAATCCAATTCAATTTGTCTCGTTCTATCTCAGAGTATCCATTTACTCGATACTGATCTGCCTCCATTTCCACTTTCCGTAAGCGGGTGTGGGCTTTTTCCAGCTGTTCAACAGCCCCCCTTCGCAATTCTTCTGAATTTCGAATAGTATTCAAGATCTTCTGTTTTCGATTATCTAATAAATCACTTAATGAAAGTAGATTATCTTTCCATTCATTTTCATTTCCAAAATTCCATAATCCCTTCCCGAACCAAACATGAATCTTTCGATTCATTTGGCTCTCATGCTCAATTACTTAATTGAGAGAGAATGAATTCCCATATATTATATACTTTTTCTATTTTTCACGTAATGAGCCTATCCTCTCCCCCTTTTATCTATTCCTATTTCAAAATATTGATCTCTGTTCATATTTCACAATATTGAAACTGATCAATAATCATAATCCAATACTCAAATATTCGGAGGATTCTTCTGACAAAAATATATCAAATATAGAAATATATCAAATCAAATATATATATTTGTTTGTATAATATAGAATTCAGAATTAATAGAAAATTTCTAATATTTAATATTGTAATTGTCAGCAAAGTTGTTTCTTTTTTTTCTTTCAAATCCAAAGAATTCTTCTCACTTTATACATAGGTCATCAATTCGGCATTGTAAAAAAGACCCAAATCATTTTATCGACATGAGTGTTTTATATCGAAAAAAATTCGAACTATTCGTTTTGATTTCTGTATTGTATAAAAAAAACTCTTTATAACCTATGTATTTATAAACTAAACATAGTAGTAGAAAGAGTACTATGCTGCATCTGAACTTCAAACAGTTTGGCTTTAACCATATTAATGGTCACAAATTATTGGTTAATAGAGAATCAAAGTCGATATACCAATGAATGAATCACGAAATGCTATGGTTCTTAAATATGATTTTTGAATTTATTCAGAAGTAATTCGCGGGATCATGCACTCTTTCCTAGTTCTAACAAAAAAAGTACAGCTGGGTGGATCCAGCCTATTCTTGAAATAAACAACTCGCACACACTCCCTTTCCAAAAAAGATCAATACACCAAGCACTACGCTTAGATTTATTGGATTTGTTGCTAAAATATCGGTATTTAACCCGAAACTCCCGGCGGATGGCCAGTGACCTAAGGAAACGAAAGAATCGGTTACATTTTTTTTCATATGATCTCCTATTTTCTTTTAGATGGACTAAAAAAAAAGAACTCTGTCCCTTTTTGTATTATATCACTTTCAACTCTTTTTTTATTTTTCCTGTATATTTATATATTGATTATTGATTTTTTATTTATTTTAGTATTTATTTTGTTAATTTTAATTTACCTATACAGAATCAAAAAAAGATTCTATTTCCATAGAAATGCATTTTTTTTTCATTTCAATTAAAAAAAAATTCCCAAAAATAATGATCATTATTAGAATTAGGGACCAGGTCTCATGTCAATGGCGAAAAACCTCAGTTCTTGCAATACTCCTTAAATAAACATAAACTAAAAAGGCTTTCCTTTGAACTAAGATAAAGGGGGAAGGAAGAAAGCGAGTCAGTACGGTAATTCCTCATCCTCAAATTAATCCTTCCCATGTATTATTGTCCAACGAATAAGTAATTGTAGGAGTGAAATCTTGATATACTTTGAAAAAGCAAAGAGTCAGTCTTAATCTATAAAAAAAAATACAGAATTCTCATATTTATAGGACTAAACAAAGGGATTGGCAAATAAAAGGGCCAATGCTACAACCAGACCATAAATTGTTAAGGCTTCCATAAAAGCCAAACTAAGCAATAAAGTACCTCGTATTTTTCCCTCCGCCTCGGGCTGTCTTGCAATACCTTCTACAGCTTGGCCCGCAGCAGTGCCTTGACCAATCCCCGGTCCAATAGAAGCAAGTCCGACAGCTAACCCAGCAGCAATAACGGAAGCGGCAGAAATCAATGGATTCATGATAAGTTCCTCACACCAAAATAAAGAAATGGTTAATGATACAATCATCCAATGAGTTTTGAGTTAATTATTCCATCGCTAAGATTCAACCAGCTGAAGTAACTCAAAACTTGGAATTGAAAATTGAAGTAATAATATTGATTATTGAACTCTCAGAAAGAACTATTTCCATATCTCTTTTTGAGTTCCTATCCACAGGATTTTTGTGAATCCATACATACAACCTTTGTTCGTTCACTTCTGTTTTCCAACCCATTATTTGAATTTTTCATTATTTGTCTTTAGTTCATTTCATCTATTTATTGATTCAATTTCGAATCAAAGACGAAACAGAAGAACTCCTATTGGAATCCCTATCTAAATTCACAGCAGTCCGATGCGATGGATTAGATATATTTGGAGTTCATATATAACTAGTATATATCTACTATCACATATACGCGTCTTTCTTCCATAATGGAAACCGACTACTCTACTCCTATCTTAGATTCAATCGGATTCTCCAATTTTTCTTCAAAGGATGCGCAAGAGTTAGTGTATAGCCATTAACTTACATATACCTAATTCTAACCCTTTTCCTAAAAAATCACATTTTTTTGAATCTTGTTTTTTGTAAATTCGTCTCTTCCTTTTTTTTATCATTATCTCACATGGATCTAATCTAAATTAACGAATTCATTAGGCCGAATCATTGCATAGAAATAAAAAATAACAAACAGTAGTATTTAATTGAGCTAAGTTCATGCAATTTTTTATTTCTAAAAATTTGATTTTAGTCAATCATTGAATTGAATGAAATCGACTGAAATGGGAATCATTCTATAGAACAGCTTTTTTAAACTCACACGCCATAAATTGATATCAAAAAAATTCCTATTCAATATAGGACTCAAAATATTGAAATTGAATAAACAAAACAATCAATGTAAAGAGAGAGTTTTCATTGGAGGCAGATATGATATAAATAAATAAAAATGGACCAAATCCGGATTTTAGGAAAAAGATCTTTTCGATCTCTTTCCTTTTTTTATTATTAGACTTTAGAACTAACATCATTTACTAATAGCTGAATCTTTTTTGCTAGTATTCTAGATTGTTGTATTTGTATATTTATGTTGCCTAAGTATAAACAAATTATCTTGTTGAGTTGCGCATCCATTGCTTGGTTGGACGAACTCAGTTTAAGTTAAAAAAAAGACTAGACTATTTCAAAAACTCGTCAATGATGATCCTCCACGGATTCGCCTATATAAGCCGCAGCTAAAGTTGCAAAAATAAGAGCTTGAATCCCACTTGTAAATAATCCAAGGAACATCACAGGTATAGGAACTACTAAAGGTACTAAAGAAACAAGAACAAGAACTACTAATTCATCGGCTAATATATTCCCGAAAAGTCGAAAACTAAGCGATAAGGGTTTTGTGAAATCTTCTAAAATGTTAATGGGTAAAAGAATTGGAGTTGGTTGAATGTATTTACTAAAATACCTTAATCCTTTTTTTGAAAGACCCGCATAGAAATATGCTATTGACGTGAGTAAAGCTAAAGCAACAGTAGTATTTATATCATTCGTGGGTGCGGCTAACTCTCCATGAGGTAATTCTATGATTTTCCAGGGTAAAAGAGCACCCGACCAATTAGAAACAAAAATAAATAGAAACATAGTTCCAATAAAAGGAACCCATGGACCATACTCTTCTCCAATCTGAGTTTTGCTCACATCTCGAATGAATTCAAGAATATATTCGAAGAAATTTTGACCGTCAGTTGGAATAGTTTGTGGATTCCGAACAGCGATAACGGCAGAACCTAATAAGATAGCAATTACAACCCAAGAAGTAATAAGTACTTGGGCATGGACTTGGAAACCCCTTATTTGCCAATAGAAATGCTGGCCGACTTCTACACTAGAGATATCATATAACCCCGTTAGTGTGTTGATGGAACATGATATAACATTCATTTTGTCCTCTGACAGAAATATAACTTTACTTTAAATAATAAAGACTTATTTTGATTCAACCCTTTCCTTTTGGACTTGACCACTCAACTTGTATATTTTGTATACCAACTAAACTAATCACACAATATCCACACAGTCTTTTTTTTATCTCTTTTGTGCGATTCGGAAATAATAAATAATAACCGACTCCATAAATCTATATCTATGGAGTTCAAAAATCTAATAATTTCTTTATCTTATTATTAATTATTAATCACGGATTTCGTATATAGCTAGAACGACCCTCGCAAATCGCGAATACTAATTTGTTAAGAATTAATCGAATTGAAGCTAGAGCGTCATCATTTGCTGGAATCGAAATATCTGCGAGATCGGGATCACAATTTGTATCAACTAAACAAATTGTTGGAAGTCCCAAAGCGATACACTCCCGAAGAGCCGTATATTCTTTTTGCTGCTCAACTATGATTACAATATCAGGCAATCCCGTCATATATTGAATCCCGCCTAGATATGTTTGCAAACGAGATAATTCTCTCTTCAACATAGCTGCATCTCTTTTCGGAAGACGGTTTAGTCTCCCCGTCTTTTGTTCCATTCTCAAGTCCCTGAACTTATGAAGCCGCGTTTCTGTAGTGGACCAATTTGTTAACATACCACCAGACCATTTTTTATTAACATAATGACACCGAGCCCTTATTGCAGCCCGCGCTACGGAATCCGCTGCAATATTTTTGGTACCAACAATTAAAAATTGTTTTCCCTTACTTGCTGCATCAAAAACTAAATCACAAGCTTCTGATAAAAAACGAGCAGTTCTAGTGAGATTTGTAATATGAATACCTTTATGTTTTGCATAGATATAGGGCGCCATTCGAGGATTCCATTTCTTAATACCATGCCCAAAATGAACTCCTGCTTCCAGCATCTCTTCCAAATTTATGTTCCAATATCTTCTTGCCATTTCTCCTCACACTTTCTCTCTCTCTCTCTCTTTTTTTTATTAATAATAAAAAAAAAGAGACGAGGCACCTTGAAATAAATAATTGTTCCAATGGAACCTTCTCTTCTACCGGAGATTGGTCGTTTATAGACGAGCCAAGCCATTACTTTCTATTCGTAATTTTCTTTATTACATTAATTTTTTAATTATTTATTAAGTTAACAAATCAAATGACCATACCAAAACAAATCAAATAGCAAACAAATAGTTAAAAGGACGCATCTGCCTCCTCTTTCTTATTCTAAGTTAAGAATCATTCAATCCTAGAAAAGATCGGTCTGATGTACCATATCAATTCTTTGAAATGCAAGAGTCAAATAATTTTCTGTGGTGGAAGAAAATATCTCTCATTTCCCCCCGAAGAAATTTTTTTTTTTCGAAAAGAATGTTGTTATGCTGCCTTGAAGAGGGTACTAATCCTTTGAATCCGGTCCCGGCAGGTATCATACTCCCTAGAACAACGTTCTCTTTCAGTCCTTTCATCCAATCGATACGGCCCCGAAGAGCGGCTTTTGCTAAAACTCGAGCAGTTTCTTGGAAACTTGCTTCGGATATAAAACTTTGAGTATTCAGAGATGCTCTTGTTATTCCCAATAAGATGGCTCGATAACAGATCGCTTCTTCTAAAGCGCGTCCCGTTCGTTCCGCTCGTACCAATCCAATCAGTTCCCCCGGTAAAAAAATATTAGACATTCCATCTTCTGAAACCAAGACTTTTGATGTTATTTGACGCACAATAATTTCTATATGCCTATCATGGATCTGCACCCCCTGAGATCGATAAACTTTTTGTATCTTATTAACCAAAGAGATACGACTTTGCACTATAGTTAGTTCAGCACCAATCAAGAATCCCCAAGGAATTCCAAGAATTTTTGTTATACGTTCGTTCCAACCCTCAACTCTCTTTTCTAGGTTCATCGATATTGAATCAATCGAACGCACTTCTACTACTTGTTCTACTTTTGGAAGACCCTGCGTTATATCACTAGATCTCGATTTTTCATACATAAATGTAACTAATATATCTCCTTCGTAAACGATTTCTCCACAATGCCCATGAACAGTTGCTCCTGGAGTAGCTAAATAAGGCTTGGCTGTTCTTATTACTATAGAATCAACGCGAACAATTAAAACTTGACCCGCTTTTAGGTGTGGTCCTTTTTTAGATATACATACATTTTCACAAATAAACTGCCCAAGACTCATTATTGTGGGCATTTCCTCACAATAATTATCATGATAATTATGATGGAGAAAATACCAATTCAAATTGAATGGATTCAAAACAATCTTACTACATGGACTGAGATTATAAATTCTCCTATTTTCATCCATTAAATAATATTTTTGAAGTACTTGAAAAGTTTGTTTTAAATTGTCAAGCTGCAAATATTTCGCTACTGAGGTCTGATTATGAGTTATTAAAGGGTAAAATGATGAATAAAAATCCGAAATTTGAAGGGCTGTTCCTAAAGGGCCCAACAAATTACTAATTGGAATTAGAGGATCTTTTTGAATTGATTCTTTTATCACATTGTAATATTTTACATCCTTGAATAGACCCATGCAAAAATAATTAGATGATGACAAAATTAGAAAAGATTGGGATTCCTTATTTCTATTCAACAGCACACGAAGAGTTCCGTGATTTTGGCTAAATGATTGCTGAATCCTTGCTTTGGAATAAGTGGAATAAAATGGATTTTTATTGATACGATCTGAGGCATTATCATAGATCAATCCGGAACCTGACGGATCATTCCTTTTTCTGTTTCTGATATACAAAATATGTGATTTCACTAAGTCGATTCTTAAGAAATCTCGAAGCAGCCCTTTTGTACTTACTTCAACAAAGGAAGCGTGGACCTCTTCGACGGAAGAACTTTTCTTGTCTTGGTCCCAATTCAAGACTAAACAAGTCCGAACTAGTTGAATACTTGTGTCAGAAATTCTCCAAGTTGCTTTGCCATTTCCATAAAGGATATAGTTGACAACTCCAAGTTGCATATTATCCTTTTCCCGAAAGGGATCCTGGGGGAAGAGTGTTGCTAAATTGATACCGTCCGCTATTTCATATGTGCTTACGGGTCGAACCAAAACAAAATACTTTTTCTTGCTAGGTGTGAGCCATTGGACATAGATCCAATTTGTCCATTTTTTTGATTTCTTAGAATTTGTTTTTTCCGATCCTGGTGGTATCAAGATACCACTGTGTCGAGATATCTTATCTTTTTCTCCAGGAAAATGGATATCCCCGGAAAAGATTTTAAGTTCAATCCCTTTTTTTTTTCTCTCCACTCGGACCAATCCGCCCACTTGGCTTCTTGTATTTAACGTGATTTGTGTATTTACTCCAATGATACTATTGTTCCGTACCATTATGGAAGAGGATTCGGATAAAATATGTACTTCCTCGGGAATGAAAAAAAATTGATCCACTTTCATTTGGTATTTTTGCTTAAACTTTTTGTCTCCTCCATATTCAATTACATCCTCTTTTTTGATGATTGAATGCGCCCCTACCGTCCCATATTTAGTAATTCCCGAACTGTTTCTTCTGTATTGAGGATCGTCGAAAAAAGCAAGAATACTCTTTCTACGGAAAATACCATTTATGGATATTTCAATCGAGATACCTGAACCTGAATGTGGAATTAATTCTTTCTCTTGTTCTTGAATCGATTGGACTGGAATAAGAAATCTATTTCTTCGTCCCTTTGCCAATAAATATGAATTCTCTCGGAGAATAGTGGAATATATGAAATGATAATGCCCAGTCCCTACGATTCGATTTAATTCTGAATAATCAGAAATCATATCTTCTTTTTTATCAAAAAAATCCGAACTCAAAAATTTGTGTCTCTCTTGATCATTATTTCCTGAGAGGCTAGAAATATATCTTCTTTCGGTAGAAATAGAATGAATGTTTATTTGATCTTGATCCTTGTAGAACGAAAAAGGAACTGCATTAAATTTGCATGAACCTCCTGATAATATCCACAAGTGGCTTGTTTTGGGTAAAAGACGTACATTACTATATTTAAATTCGGGCGAATGGTACACATCGGTACTCCAGTGCATTTCCCCCTCTAAGTCAGAATAAATATGTTTTCGAACCCTCTCTGTAAAATTGAAAGTGTATGTTGTTCCCGCGCGAATCTCAGCAATCACTTGTTCTGATTTTACATATTGACCATTTTGAACTAAAAGAAAACTTTTTTGTGGGATAGTTACCTTATGTATAATATCTTCACTCTTAATAATTACATATAAGTCCATATAACATAAAAGGGCAGGATGCCCATGACGTGTACGTATAGGCTGAAGCAAATCCTCATTGAATTTGATTTTTCCATTAGAAGGGGCCCGTACATGTTCTGCAGTACCCCCTGTAAATACTCCACCGGTATGAAAAGTTCTTAATGTTAGTTGAGTCCCCGGTTCCCCAATGGATTGCCCCGCAATAATACCTACAGCTTCTCCCAATTCAACCAAGTCGCCATGAGTGGGACTCCGACCATAACATAATCGACAGATCCAAGACGTACTCCTACAAGTAAAGGGAGTTCTAATATATATTGGTTGTGTTCGAAAGGTTATGAATTGGGTGACAAGCCCAATCCCAATATCTTGATTTCGAATGGCAATGCACCGCGGACCCATATATATATTGTCTGATAATACACGACCAATTAATGTTTGGATAAAAATTCTTTCGGGCAGTGTCCTATTTCGAAGACTTGAAGAAATACCTCGGGTAGTGCCACAATCTGTTCTACGTACAACAATGTGTTGAACTACTTCAACAAGTCTGCGCGTAAGATATCCAGCATCTGATGTTCGTACAGCAGTATCTACAACTCCTTTTCTAGCTCCGTAGCAAGAAATGATATATTCCGTTAAAGACAGTCCTTCGCGTAAATTGCTTTGAATGGGTAAATCAATCATTTGTCCTTGGGGATCCGCCATTAATCCTCTCATACCTACTAATTGGTGTACTTGAGATGCATTTCCTCTAGCTCCTGAAAACGACATTATATGGACTGGATTAAACGGGTCAGTCATCCTAAAATTAAGATTCATTTCTTGTCGCAAATATTCACTTGTAGCATACCATATCTCGATAGATTGGCGTAATTTTTCTACCGCGTGTACATTCCCAAAATGATGGTGTTTTTCCAAAATCAAACTTTGTTGTTCAACATCTTGTACTAGCCATCCCTTAGAAGGTATTGTTAAAAGATCATCAATTCCTAATGAAATGGATATAGCAGTTGCTTGCTGGAAACCCAGAGTTTTTACTTGATCTAAGATATGTGATGTATATGCCATTCCAAAGTGATCTATTAATCTGCTAATAAGTCGTTTAATGGCAGTTCCGTCTATCACTTTATTGTGAAATACCAGATTGGCCCGTTCTGCCATACGTACCTCCCTATTTAAATGAGTTGGATTCGACAATGGATTTGAGTCAATGATTGGAAAACTTCCTTTTCTCGATCTTAAATTGCGCAGAAAGTCAGGTCAGGGACTCGAGTCCTAGTTGAACCGGAGAGACCCAAAGTCACCCCGGTGTCATAGAATTTTTGAACTTAGCTACCATAAGGTATAGGTATCAGATAAGCAGGCCCGACAAAAACCTTGTATAGCTTCTTCCATTTCTCGATAAAGAAAAATATGACCAATAGTGGTTCGGATGTATATCCAAAGAATTTCTTTTTTTACACGTCTTATTATCAGATAGTGTCCATAAATCTCATGATAGGTACCACAAGATTCATAGTGAACTTCGATGGGAGCTTCTCTTGAAGCA